ATGCGTTGGCTATTTTCAACAAATCACAAAGATATTGGTACTTTATATATTTTATTTGGAATATGATCGGGTTTAGTAGGAACTGCTTTAAGCCTACTAATTCGAGCTGAATTAGGACAGCCTGGAGCTTTATTGGGAGATGATCAATTATATAACGTTATTGTAACAGCTCATGCTTTTGTAATAATTTTTTTCTTAGTCATGCCTATGATAATTGGAGGTTTTGGTAATTGATTAGTTCCTTTAATACTAGGAGCCCCTGATATGGCTTTTCCTCGTTTAAATAATATAAGTTTTTGGTTACTTCCACCTGCCTTATTGTTGCTTTTATCTTCAGCTGCAGTTGAAAGAGGAGTTGGGACAGGATGAACTGTTTATCCTCCTCTATCTGGAAACTTAGCACATGCTGGGGGTTCAGTAGACTTAGCAATTTTTTCTCTACATTTAGCTGGTGTTTCATCTATTTTAGGTGCTGTCAATTTTATTACAACAATTATTAATATACGATGACGGGGTATACAATTTGAGCGACTTCCTCTATTTGTTTGATCTGTAAAAATTACGGCTATTTTACTTTTACTTTCTCTACCAGTTTTGGCAGGTGCTATTACAATGCTTTTAACTGATCGAAATTTTAATACTGCTTTCTTTGATCCTGCTGGAGGAGGAGATCCAATTTTATACCAACACTTATTTTGGTTTTTTGGACATCCGGAAGTATATATTTTGATTTTACCTGGGTTTGGAATAATTTCCCATATTGTTAGTCATTATTCAGCTAAAAAAGAAACATTTGGTACACTGGGTATAATTTATGCAATACTAGCAATTGGTGTATTAGGCTTTATTGTATGAGCTCATCATATATTCACAGTGGGAATGGATGTGGACACTCGTGCCTACTTTACAGCTGCTACTATAATTATTGCTGTTCCTACAGGAATTAAAGTTTTTAGTTGACTTGCTACTATTCATGGAGCTAAAATTAAATATGAAACACCCATACTATGAGCTTTAGGATTTATTTTCTTGTTCACAGTTGGGGGTTTAACGGGAATTGTACTGTCAAATTCCTCATTAGATATTATGCTTCATGACACTTATTATGTAGTAGCTCATTTCCATTATGTTTTATCGATGGGAGCAGTATTTGCTTTATTTGGGGCTTTCAATTACTGATTTCCTTTATTGACGGGTGTAACTTTACATTCTCGTTGAACTAAAGCACATTTTTATATTATATTTGTTGGGGTAAATGTAACGTTCTTTCCACAACATTTTTTAGGTTTAAGAGGGATACCACGACGTTACTCAGATTATCCGGATTGCTATACTAAATGAAATGTTATTTCTTCAATTGGATCTATAATTTCTTTCGTAGCAGTTTTATATTTTATAGTAATTGTATGAGAGGCCTTAGTATCACAGCGAAGAGTTATTTGAAGTACTCACCTAAGAACTGCCTTAGAATGAGATAACATCTTACCAAGAGATTTTCATAATGCACCTGAAACTGGGGCGTTAGTAACTAATTAAATTATAAGATATGAGTCTATGAGGTCAATTAGGATTCCAAGATGCTGCGTCTCCTTTAATGGAAGAGTTAATTTTTTTTCATGACCATGCTATGATAATTTTAGTTATAATTATTAGTTTGGTTGGCTATGCAGCAATTTCTTTAATAACTAATAAATATACATGTCGTTCACTTGTTGAGGGGCAAGAAATTGAGACTATTTGAACTATTGTACCCGCAATTATTTTAGTTTTTTTAGCCCTTCCTTCTTTACGTTTATTGTATTTGCTAGATGAAGTAGGTAATTGTGGGTTAACTTTAAAAAGAATTGGGCATCAATGGTATTGAAGCTATGAATATTCTGATTTTTTAAACATTGAGTTCGATTCGTATATAATTCCTACTAATGACTTAGAAAAGGGAGATTTTCGATTATTAGAAGTGGATCATCGGATTGTCCTTCCAACACAAACGGATATTCGGGTATTAGTTACATCAGCAGATGTAATTCATTCTTGAACGGTGCCAGCTCTTGGAGTAAAAGCAGACGCAGTTCCAGGACGATTAAATCAATTAAGTTTTTATATTAAATATCCAGGTGTATTTTACGGGCAATGTTCTGAAATTTGTGGAGCTAATCATTCTTTTATACCTATTGTAGTTGAAGCTATTCCTTTAAAAAATTTTATGGAATGAGTAGTATCTGTCTCTGAATAAATTTTTGAGAAATTAGTTAAAGTATAATACAAAATTGTCGGTTTTGTGTTACTAATAAATTTAGTATTTCTTTATGCCTCAGCTTTCTCCATTAAATTGAATTTTTCTTTTTTTATTATTTTGAGTAGCTATCTTAGTTATATCTGTCTTAATTTGGTGATCAAAAAAAATTTACTTTTCTACTAGAACAAGCAAAGTTTCTAGTGTAAAAGAAAATAAATGAAATTGATAAGAATGCTAGTTGATATTTTTTCTTCTTTTGATGATAGAAACCAAGTTTTTATATCTATATATTTTTTAATGTGAATTTTTTCTTTATGTATTATTCTAATTTTTAGCTCTAGATATTGAATCAGACTTCCTAGATGATCCTCATATATTAGCATTTTCAAAGATACAGGTTCTTCACAAATTTTTCGTTCATTTGGCCTAAATTTGGGAGGGTTTTTGAATTTAATTAGTGCCTTATTTTTATTTTTAATTTTTATAAACTTAGCTGGATTAATTCCTTATGTATTTAGCCCTACAAGACATTTAGCTGTTTCTTTATCGTTGGGCTTACCACTTTGGCTTTCGTTAATCGTATCAGCTGTTTTCTTTAACCCTAGATCAGTTGTTGCAGGCTTATTGCCAATAGGAGCACCAGCTGCCTTAAATCCATTTTTAGTAATTATTGAGACAGTTAGTATTATAGTACGCCCAATTACGTTATCTGTGCGATTGACTGCAAACATAAGAGCAGGCCACATCGTCTTGACTCTGATTGGTAATTATTTAACTGCTAGTTTTTTCATATCTGGAATCTTTTCTATAATTCTTTTAATTACTATTCAAGTTTTTTATACTATTTTTGAGTTTGGTATTAGCATGATTCAGGCGTATATTTTCTGTCTCTTAATTACTCTATATTCTGATGAACACCCTCATTAATTTAGATATTATATACTAAATTTAATGATTAAAATTGTAAAAGAACTTTAGTTCATTTTTGGGGTATGAACCCAACAGCTTTAGGCTTAGCTTATTTTACATTTTTGTTGAGGAAAATTAATTCCGTTAATAGATCTACAGTCTATCGCTTGCTAACTCAGCCATCAAACAAAACTTACTAGAATATAATTTTCATTTTTGAATTTGCAATTCAACGTTTTTAATAAACTATAGTAGGCCAAGATTTAAAAATTATTTTTTATTTCAGGCTTTGAAGGCCCACAGTTTTTTTAACTTAAAATCTTTACCAGGAAGGTATGCCCTTCTCTTGAGAAATCAAAATTCTCCGTGCCCTAACACCGCTTTGTAAAGATCAATATCTCTTTTAAATTTATTTAATCCTTCTGTTTGGAAGACAGATATACTCGTCATACTCAAGAGATTATTTCTAATAAAATATTTTATTCCTTTAGAACGAAAATCTAATGTGCTTTTACACCATAGAAACTTTATCTATTTAATATATGTTTTATGATAAAGCTATAAACATTTTAGAAAACAAATAAAATCAGCTTTATAACAAAGTTTGGTTCTGGCTTAATAACATAGTAGTAGCAAGAAAATACACATGGTTTTTTTAGAAGTTAGTGAGGATAAAAATATAATTAGTTTTTAAAGCAAAAAGTTATAAATTATTTATATTTTTAAGTATTATAGAGGATATAATTCTGTATTTGAATCACTATACACCAGTGTCAAATATTAATAAAGAAGTGAAAACTTGCCTTAGACAAGCTAAATAGGTTTGGTTAACCTGGTGCCAGCATCCGCGGTTAGACCAAGAAATCAAATTATGTAATATAGGTAAAAAGATAGTTAGACAAAATATTAATTTTTAAGAATTTTTATTAAAAAGTAAAATTTGGATATAAAAAAGTATTCTAATTAAAATTTCTTAAGTTGAAGCTATGAAAGCTTGATTATAAACTAGGATTAGATGCCCTATTATTTTAAGCTATAAACTTATATTAAATATATACCTGAGTACTACGAGTAAAAAACTTAAAACTCAAAGAACTTGGCGGTATTCTATACTCTTCAGGGGAACCTGTCTCATAATCGACAATCCACGTTATACCTTACCTTCTTTTGTGTATCAGTTTGTATACCGTCGTCGTTCAGCTAACTTTTAAAAATAAATAAGTTAACAAAGAAAAATTAATTTTAAACGTCAGATCAAGGTGCAGCCAATAAGAAGGAGAGGATGGGTTACAATTAACATTCATAATTACGAACTAAAAAACTAAGCTTTTTGTGAAGGAGGACTTGAAAGTAAAAATTTATATATAAATTTTTTGAATGAAGCTCTGGAATGTGCACACATCGCCCGTCGCTCTCGTTGAAAAATGAGATAAGTCGTAACATAGTAGGGGTAATGGAAATTGTTCCTGGATGAAAAACATAGTATAAAATAATACAATTCACTTACACTGAATATATACTTTAATAAAAAGTTGTTTTTAATATAATTAATAATTTAAATTGATTTATTTAGGTAAAGTTAAAAGAAACATCTTTTAATATAGTAAAGGAGATTAAAGTTTTATTTGTTAAAATTATTATAGTACCGCAAGGGAATTATTAAAGTTAAAATAAAATAGTGATAAAGTCACGTACCTTTTGTATAATGGTTTAGCTAGATTTTATTTTGTTACGCAAATTTCTCGAAACTTAATGAGCTACTTTTAGAAATTATATTAGAAAAATAAATTAGTTGTGGCAAAAACTTTTTTATAAATAAAAGTAGAAATGAAATTTTATTCGTATTAAGTGATAGCTAGTTTTCTTTTAAAGGCATAGAAGTGCTGATATTTAGTATTATAAATTTAAACTAATTTAAATTTAATTTATTAAATTTTTTTAGATTTTCAAGGATAAGCTTGAAAATTATAACTAAAGTATATATAAATCTTTATTCAAATTTAAGCTTAATAGTAGCTATAATTAATAAATTTGTTATAAATTATTTAATTCAAGAAGTTAGAATAAATATATATAAATTAAAAAGGAAGTTATTTTAAATTATATAAAATAATAATAAATGCTAAAATGAGTATTCTAAAATTTAGATTTTTTTAATTATTTAGATATTAAAAATTAAAATATAAGTTAGTAACCAATTTTTGTAAAGGAATTCGGCAAATAGGTAATTCTGCCTGTTTATCAAAAACATGGCTCTTTGTTTTTTTAACATAAAGAGTCGGACCTGCCCAGTGATTAAATTTTTAACGGCCGCGGTACCCTGACCGTGCAAAGGTAGCATAATCATTTGCCCTATAATTGAGGGCTAGTATGAATGGTTTGACAAGAATTACACTGTCTCTACAAAAATTTTCAGAATTTATTTTTCGAGTGAAGAAACTCGAATACAATTGAAAGACAAGAAGACCCTATCGAGCTTTAAAAACATTTATAAAATAAAAAAGGTTAAAAACACTTTTAATTATAAAAAATTTTGGTTGGGGCGACTAAGGAACAACTAAAGCTTCTTATTAGTAGCAAATTTATAAATCTTGATCCATTTTTAGTGATTAAAAAAATTAGTTACCGTAGGGATAACAGCATAATTCTTTTTGAGAGTTCATATCGAAAAAAGAGTTTGTGACCTCGATGTTGGACTAGAATATCCTGATAGATGCAGAAGTCTTCAAGGGTTGGTCTGTTCGACCATTAAAATTCTACATGATCTGAGTTCAGACCGGCGTGAGCCAGGTCAGTTTCTATCTTCAATTACATTTTTAACTTTAGTACGAAAGGACCAAGTTGTAGTAAAATTTTACATTAATAGAAAACTTTTAATATTGATATAAGTAATTCAATTATAGAAATGGCAGATAAGTGCATTAGGTTTAAGCCCTAAACATAAAGATGAAAGTTCTTTTTTTTATAAACAATAAAGGTGGCAGAAAAATGCATTAGGTTTAGGACCTAAATATGAAAATTAATATATTTTCTCTTTATAATGCTTTTATCGATTGTTTCTTCTGTCTTAACCTATATTTGTGTACTATTAGCGGTCGCTTTTTTTACTTTATTAGAGCGAAAGGGATTAAGATATATTCAAATTCGTAAGGGACCCAACAAAGTAGGCATTGCAGGACTACCTCAACCAATTGCAGATGCTGCAAAACTTTTAACTAAAGAAATTGCCAAACCTAGTATAGCAAATTATACACCATACTTCAGAGCCCCAATTTTCAGATTTATTCTAGCTCTTCTATTATGACAGTTATACCCAAGAATATATTCTCTTGGTTATTTTAAATGAGGTATTTTATTTTTTTTATGCGTCTCCGGCTTAAATGTATATGGAACTTTATTAGCTGGATGGGCATCTAACTCTAAATATGCTTTATTAGGAAGTCTACGAGCTATTGCTCAAACAATTTCTTATGAAATTAGAATAGCTTTAATCTTACTATTTCCTCTTTTTTTAGTTGGAAGATTTAGCTTTGTTGAGATTAAAGAATCCCAAGAATTAATTTGATTAGCTTTTTTAATATTACCTATTTCTTTAATATGATTTGTTACATGCGTTGCAGAGACAAACCGGGCCCCCTTTGATTTTGCAGAAGGAGAATCTGAACTAGTTTCTGGTTTTAATATTGAATATGGATCAGCTGGATTTGCTCTTATTTTTTTAGCTGAATATGCTAATATTCTGATTATAAGACTATTTTGCGCATTGCTCTTTTTTGGAGGATCTTCAATAATTATTTTTGAAAGGGACATTTGCTTTATGTTAAAAATTTTGTTCTTCGCATTTATTTTTATTTGAGTGCGTGGCAGCTATCCTCGATTTCGATATGACCTACTTATAGGATTAACTTGAAAAAGATTTCTACCAGCCTCATTATCATTACTACTAATAATTTTTTCTCTAACCTGCGTTTTTTATTATTAGCGGAATAGTAGTTTAGATAAAACACTAGCATTGGAAGCTATAGATTAGGTAAATTAATCCTACATTCTGAATAATGACTTCTTTATTAATTTTATCTTTTGCCGCCTCTAGGGTTTTTATATTTCCTCTTATAGCTCAACCTTTAAGCCTAGGTTTATCAATTATAATCTCAACTTTTTTACTATGCAGAGTGACTGCTATATTAATTTCTTCTTGATATGCGTATATCCTTTTTTTAATTTATGTAGGGGGTTTATTAGTAATATTTGCTTACGTTTCTGCTTTATCCCCTAATGTTTTATTCAGAGGTATATCAAGAGTTATTTTGTTCTTTATCTTTAGTATAGTATTTATAAGATTATTGTACTTTTATCCTTTTTCCGATTTAAGATCGATTCTATATAATTCTAGTTATACCGAGATAAAACAATTAAAAATGTACGGAGGTCAATTAGTCTCTCCTCAGAATGTATCAATTCTGATTGGCTTAGGAATTATCTTATTGATTAATTTAATTGTTGTAGTAAAAATTTGTTATTATCAGCAAAGTCCTTTACGTCCATTTACTAAAAATATATATGCGTAGACCCGTACGAAAATCTCATCCACTTTTAAAATTAATAAACAACTTAATAATCGACCTTCCTGCTCCTTTAAATTTATCTGTATGATGAAACTTTGGATCTTTGCTTGGATTGTGTTTAATTATTCAAATCTTAACTGGATTATTTCTTGCTATACATTATACAGCACATGTTGACTTAGCCTTTAGTTCTGTAGTGCATATTACTCGAGATGTTAGCTACGGCTGATTATTACGAGCGATTCATGCTAACGGAGCTTCTTGATTTTTTATTTGTATTTATTTCCATATTGGACGAGGAATATATTATGGTTCTCATGTAAATATTCACACATGAAACATTGGTGTTATTCTCTTATTTTTAACAATAGGAACTGCATTCCTAGGTTATGTTTTACCGTGAGGTCAAATATCATTTTGGGGAGCAACTGTAATTACAAACTTATTGTCTGCGATTCCTTATTTAGGAAAAATATTAGTAGAATGAGTATGAGGAGGATTCGCTGTAGATAACGCAACGCTCACTCGATTCTTTGCATTACACTTTTTACTCCCATTTGCTATTGCAGGAATAAGAATATTACACCTACTGTTTTTACATGAAACTGGATCAAATAACCCACTAGGGCTAAACAGAGATGGAGACAAAGTCCCATTCCATTCATATTATAGATTTAAAGATATTGTTGGATTCGTAGTTATGATTACTTTACTTACATTTTTGGTCCTATTTTTTCCACAACTTCTTACAGACCCAGAAAATTTTATTCCAGCTAATCCTCTGGTAACTCCTGTTCACATCCAACCTGAGTGATATTTTTTATTTGCATATGCTATTCTCCGTTCCATTCCTAATAAATTAGGGGGTGTAATTGGGTTGGTTGCTGCTGTAGCCATTCTTTTTATTGTTCCTTTAACTCATTTAGGTAAATTTCGCTCACTTTCCTTTTATCCATTAAACCAAATTCTATTTTGAACTTTTATTGGAATTTTTTTAATTTTAACTTGAATCGGAAGATGCCCTGTAGAAGCTCCTTATGAACAAGTAGGTCAGCTATTTACAGGCCTATACTTTATTTACTTTATTTTAGCTCCATTGGCCCAAATAATATGAGATGAAATTTTAGATTTCTAAAGCGGCATTAGTTGCTTTCCGAGGGGAATATTTGTCTTGAAAACAAATTTCGAGTGTTCGACTCACTCAGCAACTTAGAGCAACAAAAGTATATATTACTTAGCCTTTGGTTTACAAGACCAACGCTCTATACTTGAGCTATTATTGCTGTATTAGGGTATGAGAACATTTTCTTTGATTTTAATTAGGATACTAGGATTTATTATAGCCTTAGTTGCTCTTTCTCTTCAATATAAGCACTTATTAAGAATTTTATTAAGCTTAGAAGCAGCAACTATAAATGTATTTATTATAATATTTTCTTTAACAAACAATATTTCTTTTAATGGTGAAATATCACTTATTTTAATTACTTTAGGGGCTTGCGAAGCTAGCCTTGGACTATCGATCTTAGTCTCAATAATTCGTGCTCAAGGTAATGACTACGTCTCTAGATTTTCTTCCCAAAAGTGTTAAGCATTTTTTTAATAACATCAAGATCAATATTAATGAGATCTAAAACTTGAGGATGATACCAAAAAGTTTGAAGTTTGTCTTTAATCAGCTTGTTTTCTTTTTTACACTTATTCGATCCAACCTGAAATTATAAGCAACTTAATTCATATATTTCCATAGATAGTATGTCAACCGTGCTAATTAGCCTAACAATTTGAATCACCATTATAATATTGATTGCAAGACAATCAAGAGTCAAGACTAAAAAGAACAATGAAGAAATATTTTCTAGTTTCCTTCTTTTATTAACAGTAATTTTATTAATTGCTTTTTCTATAACTAGAGTTATATATTTTTATTTCTTTTTCGAAGCATCTTTAGTTCCAACCTTAATGTTAATTCTAGGATGAGGGTATCAACCCGAACGACTTCAGGCTGGGATATATATAATAATCTATACTGTAGCGGCTTCTTTACCTTTATTACTCATAATTATGTGGACTATAAAAGAAATTTTGTCTTCCAACATACTTATAATTTCTAGCTTACGAGTGGAATATATTGATATTACAATGAAATGAACCTGAAACTTCATAACTATTATAATCTTTACTGCTTTTCTAGTAAAATTACCCATATTTACCGTACATTTATGGCTACCTAAAGCTCATGTTGAGGCCCCAGTTGCCGGTTCTATAGTTTTAGCTGCTATTTTATTAAAATTAGGTGGATATGGAATTTTGCGCAGATATCAATATTTTAATTTTTTTTGCTCAAATTTCTTAATTCTTATTTTTTCTTTAGCTCTATGAGGCGGCGTTGTAACAAGAATTATTTGTTTTCGACAAATTGACTTCAAATCGCTAATTGCCTACTCTTCAATTGGGCATATATCCTTGATACTGGCAGGTGCTTTCTCAAATACTTCTTGAGGCTGAGGAGGTGCCCTTGTTTTAATAATTTCTCATGGATTTTGTTCTTCCGCTCTTTTTGCCTTAGCAAATTTTACTTATGAAAAAGTACACAGCCGAAGTTTGTTATTAACTAAAGGAATATTAATAATTTTACCAATATTAACTTTATGATGATTTATGTTTTCTGTCATAAATATAGCGGCACCTCCGTCAATTAATCTATTAGGAGAAATTATAATCTTTCCTTCTGTCATTTTTGCTTCTTCCTATTATATTCTTTCTTTAGGCCTAATAAGATTTTTGGCAGCGCTTTATAGTATATATCTATTTACTTGTAGCCAGCATGGTGGGAATCCTAAGTATATAAAACCATTTTCTAACTTTTCTACGTTAGGTTACTTGCTACTATTTTTGCATTGGCTACCTGCCAACTTTTTTATCATAAAAAGAGAAATAGTGTTTATATGAATATAAATTAAGTTAGTTTAACATAAAATATCAGCTTGTGGATCTGAAGATAAAAACAATTTTACTTAATCATGTCTTTAAAACTTAAATCTTCTTCAATTAGATCGTTTTTTCTTCTTTTTTATACATCTTCCCTTTTTCCGCTAACTTGTTATTTTGTAATAAAAGATATTTCTATTATAATTGAATGATCTATTTTAAACCTAAGTTCATGTAATATATCATTTGCTATTATTCTTGACCCAGTCAGGTTAAGATTTAGAAATGTGGTATGCTTAATTTCAGGCTGTGTTATATTATTCTCTTCTAGCTATATATCCCATGACCCATTCTTAAAACGCTTTACTTGGTTAGTAATATTATTTGTGGCTTCTATAAACCTATTAGTCTTTATCCCGAGTTTACCAGCACTTCTTTTAGGTTGAGATGGACTTGGTATTGTTTCTTTTGCTTTAGTTATTTACTACCAGAACATAAAATCTTTAGGAGCAGGGATGTTAACTGTTTTAGCGAATCGAATTGGAGACGTAATAATCCTTCTTTCAATCGGTATTTTAGTTCTACAAGGACACTGACTTGTTAACTCTATATTTGATTTTTATCTAAGAAGAATAGTTGCAATAACCATTACTATCGCAGCTATAACTAAAAGAGCACAGATTCCTTTTTCAAGTTGATTACCGGCTGCTATAGCAGCCCCAACTCCTGTTTCTGCTTTAGTTCATTCATCAACTTTAGTAACTGCTGGTGTATTTCTCTTAATTCGGTTTTTTCCTTTTCTTCAGACTTGTTATATATTTAAGCCCACTTTATTAATTATCTCGGTTTTAACACTTTTAATAGCAGGTATTGGCGCTAATTACGAGAATGACCTAAAAAAAATTATTGCTCTTTCTACCTTGAGACAATTAGGGGTTATAATAATAAGTCTTGGCATGGGGATGCCTTATTTAGCTTTATTTCATCTCTATACGCATGCATTATTCAAAGCATTACTTTTCCTATGCGCGGGGACAATTATTCATAATAGGGCAAATACACAAGATATCCGTTCCATAGGAATAATTTTTGAACAAGCCCCACTAACAATTACTTGTATAAATATTGCAAATTTATCTCTATGTGGAGCACCCTTTTTAAGAGGATTCTATTCTAAAGATCTTATTTTAGAAATCTCACTTTTTGAGCCAACAAATTTTCTCATAGTATTTTTAATTTTTTTAGCTACTGGAATAACTGCTGCCTATTCACTCCGACTTTCTTTTTGTTCTCTGTGAGGATCCCCTAAAAACATTCCACTTCATGCTAAACATGAACGAGATTATTATATTAATTATTCAACTCTGACCTTAAGTTTCGCTGCCATTGTTGCAGGATTTTTCTTGCAAAACATTTTTATGAACTTCAACCCCTCACCATTTATTCTTCCTTTAATGCTTAAAATAATAACAATTTTCGTGATCCTTCTCGGGTTATTTTTTTCCAGTGTTTTATGAGACGAAGACTTTTTCCCGAAAAAAATAAATATACTCAAGTATTTTTTTACAACAATGTGATTTTTAGCCCCCATTAGAGCTCAACCCTTAACTCATTTTTCCATGTCTGCCGGAACAGCTCTAATAAAATCAATTGACCAGGGGTGGCTTGAAATCGTTGGGGGACAAGGAGCTCTTAAGCTAATATCTTCACTCTCTAGACAAAACCAGAACCTACAAATAAAATCCTTTAATTTCTTTATTAGATTTATAGTTTTTGCTATCTTTTTTATAATTTATTTTATTATATTAAATAGCTATTTTAGTAGCTTATAAACAAGAGCATGGCACTGAAGATGCTAAGGAAGCAAGATTTGCTCTAGAATATATGGGACGAAATCCATTTCATTTAGTAGAATTTAGACCATGACCGCTAACAGGTTCAATAGGAGCGCTGTTTTTAACCTCTGGATTAGCTGGTTGATTTCATGGCTATTCATATATCACTTTAGTTCTAGGTTTAATTTTAATTTCTCTTACCATAATTCAATGATGGCGGGACGTTATTCGGGAAGCTACCTTCCAAGGATTCCACACAATGCAAGTATCTAAGGGTCTGCGTTGAGGAATAATTTTATTTATTGTTTCTGAAGTTTGCTTCTTCTTTGCTTTCTTTTGAGCATATTTTCACAGAAGCTTAGCGCCTGGGATTGAGTTGGGTTCTTGTTGACCTCCTTCAGGTGTAACACCGTTAAATCCTTTCGAAGTTCCTCTCTTGAATACAGGGGTTTTACTGGGGTCGGGTGTTACAGTTACTTGGGCTCATCATGCCTTAATAGAAGGAGACCGTCCCGGGGGAATTCAAGGTCTAATTGGTACTGTACTATTAGGTATATATTTTACTTTTTTACAGGGTATAGAATATTATGAAGCTTCTTTTACAATTTCAGATGGTGCCTATGGATCAACATTTTTTGTTGCCACTGGGTTTCATGGTTTACATGTATTAATTGGGAGAACTTTTTTATTAGTTTGTCTTGTTCGGGTATGATTACAACATTTTTCTACCGGGCATCATTTCGGATTTGAGGCTGCTGCATGGTATTGACATTTTGTGGATGTTGTTTGATTATTCTTATATCTTTCAATCTACTGATGAGGTTGCTAAAAAGAAATAGTGTATAAATCTTAGGTGACTGAGTTATAAGTGTTAGATTTTTAATCTAAAAACGGCAGCTTGATGTTTTGCCCCTAAGAAGATTTAGTACTTTAAGTAAAAGATTTGATTTGCATTCAAAAAATAGATTATATAAATCTCTAGATCAATTTAGTGTAAGAAGCGAAATAATTGCGTGTGGTTTCGGCCCGTATTTTGGAGGTGAAAGTCCTTCCTTATACTATTAAGTAAAAGCCAAAAATGAGGCATCTAACTGTTAATTAGAAGATTGTAATGTAATTTACTTGCTTAGAAGAGTATTACGCCGGATGAACGGAAATCATTGATGTTGATTAATATGGAATATTTAATGTTTCTAATACTAGAATGTTAAGAACTGTTTTAAGAAGCTTAATTTCGTTGGTTTTATCTTGTTTGGTAATATTTCTTGGTTGGGTTTTATCAAAACGGACTCTTAGGGATCGGGAAAAGAATTCTCCATTTGAATGTGGGTTTGATCCTATTAAATCTGCACGTTTGCCTTTTTCTTTGCGGTTTTTTTTATTAGCTATTATCTTCTTAATTTTTGATGTCGAAATTGTATTGTTGTTTCCTGTTTTAGCTAGAATGAGAGTTAGTTTTTCGTATAGCTTAATAGCTTGCTGTTCAGTCTTTTTGTTAATTCTTATTATTGGGCTGTTCCATGAATGAAATGAAGGATCTTTAGACTGAGCTCAATAATCTATAAAGAAAAAACTTGGAGTAAAATAGGGCTGCTAACTTTATTTTGGGTGATTCGAATTCATCCTTTTTCTTATGTTTTCAGGGTTACCTTTTGGATTTTTATTTATTTTTACTATGATTTTCGGGACAATTTTTTCAATTTCTTCATCTCATTGGTTGGGAATTTGAGCTGGCTTAGAGATTAATTTAATTGGATTTTTACCTATCTTAGTATACCAAAAAAGGATGTCTGAGAGAGAGTCGGCTGTAAAGTACTTTATTGTTCAAGCACTAGGGTCTAGTCTTCTCATTTTTGGAAGTTTAATAGGATGTAGAATTTCTTTTAGTTGAGAAAATTTTGTGGAAAGAAGTATATCTTTAACAGTTATACTAGTAGTTAGAAGGGGTTTGTTAGTTAAGATAGGGATATTCCCCTTTCACTATTGACTTCCAAGAGTAATAGCTGGACTTCCATGAATTTCATGTATATTATTGGCAACATGACAAAAAATTGCTCCACTTTTATTAATTAATTCTTTATTTGAATTAAACTTAATATATTATTTTGTTCTAACTATTTGTTTTATAGCAAGAGCTTCAAGTTTAATAGGCGGGATTGGGGGGATAAATCAGACGCAGGTCCGAGCTATCCTTGCATATTCATCTATTGGTCACCTAGGGTGAATAATATTTGCTTTGACCCAAGGAGTTTGAGCCATAAAAATCTATCTTATAATTTATATTTTGATTTCTATTTGTATTTTCAGAAACTTATGATATAGAAACTTAAATAATATAAAAAACTTAAGCATATTAATAAAATCTAATGATCACCAGAAGACAAGAATTATACTTTTATTACTTTCTCTAGGAGGATTACCACCGTTGCTAGGATTCGTGTCTAAATGGGTTGTCATTGCTAGCGTTATTGATTCAAAACTCTGGTTTTTCTTAATAATCTTAGTTACAGGGTCTGTAATAAGTCTCTTTTATTATTTGAGTTTATATTTTTCTGTTTTCTTAGGATTCTCTAAAAAGTTTATTATAAACTTGTTTGTAAAAGAAAAAAATCTAAATTTTGTTCTAAACGTAGGAGTTATAATAAACCTATTAGGTGGTTTAAGACTTATTATTATTAATAGTATGTGGCAGATTTAGAA